CTTTAATTTTTACGCCATTTACTTATCCTAGAGGGGGATGTAAGACAGCGCATATGAGCATCGGGTTGTTTGCATATAACATGGATATTTACAGATCACGGACAGAAAAACAAAAATGAAAAATCTGATTGATAGAACAACATAATATATAGAAAACTCAAAAATTTAAATCAGGGGTACATATATATCCTTAACATACTCAAGCGGCTCCCATTATTGGTATCAAACCAATAGCGATTCATACAAGCTAAATCTTCTAATCGATAATTAGGCCAAAAAAATAACTTTAATTTAATTAATTCATTTTTTTTTCGGTCGAAATTTTTACTTTCATCCAAAAATTGACTCCAATTTTTTATCTTGTTCTCCTTGGAAAATGTTTTATTTCTATGCGCACCATTCTGATTCTTTAAATTCAAATTGAAAGAAATTAGAATTCGCAATTCTCTACGACGTCTAGATGATAAAATTTTTTCAGGAACAAGCAAATCATAATTATTTTTGTCTTTATTTAGAGTTTTTCTTTTATGTCTTGGAATGGATTCATCAAAATTATTCTTAGCAACATTTTGGGGGTTTCGGTATCTTTGATTACTTTGGTGCTTACTTTTATGAACCAATGAAATACCTATGATTTGATACATAAAAAACTGTCCGTCATTTTTTACAGATAGACGAGTAGGTTCCATAATTAATATTCCCTTTTTCGTTAATTGTGTAAGATTTAAACGCCTTCTCATTATATCCAGATTCATTTCTTTCCTTTGAATATAGGATATAGTAATTTTTCTTACATTTATGAGGCTAACCAGGAGACCATATATCTGGATATTATTCATCATTTTTTGATTCAATTGATTCAAACGTCCAGTCCATCTTAATTGCAAAGGAAAATCTCCTTTAAGGAATACTTTTAGTTTTTCGATCGATTCTAAAAAATATTCTTCAATATTGTTTTGATTCTTTAATTCAAAATATTGTTTTGAATTTGATGGTCTAAAATTTAAAAAATATTCATCCGCCTCTTGTTTTCCTTTGATATTTGGATTTTCGCTAAAATTTGGATTGATATTCAAATTAAAAAGAAGTAAGTTGCTTGGGATAAACCAAGGTTTCTCTTTATATTTATGATAAAGTATTAAAAACTCTGGAAATAAAAAAACTTTCGGATTCGATATGAAGTGATTTAAGATTAAGAATTTTTCATTCATTCCCATCCAATCAAAAGACACCCCCATCCAATCAAAAAAGACCTTTTTATAATTGATTTCGGAATTTGATTTAATTGGAAGATAAAAAAGACCATTATTATGAGAATTCTCTGTTATTTGGTCCTTATTAGGTTCAACCTGAATATTTGTATTAAATTTCCAACCCAAATATTTTCTATCTGTATTTTTTTCCATATATATAATATCACTTTTTTCTAGATAATTCTTGATAGGAATATTATTAAGTATGTTAAAAAAAGTTTCTTTATTTTTGGTGGAATTTTCTTGCTTCTTTATTGTTTCTAATGATGATCTATAAATATCAGACTTATTCTGAGTTTCAGAATTAATATATTTATATGAGAAAAGATCATATCTATAGTTTTTTTGAAAATTCTCCTCTTTATTTGGTAATAAATATACTTTCAAATTTTGTTTTTTTTTGTAATCCAATAATGGGTCTTTTTCATAGGAATACCTTTTCTTTAAATCATCATTTTGAGACATATGGCATTGATTTATTTGATTTCGCCATTTTTGTGGGACTAATGTAGACCATGTAATCTGAGATAAATCATATTGATAATGACTTCTTAACCAGTTTTTCCATGGATTCTTTTCATAATTTGAAAGTCTTACTTTGGAATCAAATATTCCTTGTGTTCCAAAAAAATCCTTTATTTCATTCTTAAGAAAAAAAGATGGTCCATTATATTGAAGAATAGATCTTAACTTATTGAAGTTAATAACTTGGGTTTGTGATAATTTAAAAAATACATATTTTTGTGACAAGTAAGATAAATCAAAAAAAATATGTGGCTTCTGCTTACTATTTCTAAGATTATCAAAAGCCTTTTTTATAGTCATAGGCGAAATGAAGTCAATTTTATTTTGTTTTTTTTTATTAATTCTTTCTTTATCTTTATTTTTTTCATTATTGTCAATGTATTTTTCAAGAATTTTTTTTGTTGATTCCATAAAAAGTTGTAGAGAAATTCTGCGCATATTAATTATACATAAAAAGATATCTACGTATATTTTTTCAATGCAAAATTGAAATATTAATTCAATATTTTTTCTTTTTAATATTTTCCAAATTTTTGGGGGTGATTCTCGATTATTCTTTTTATTTTTTTTCATTATTTCTATTTGATTTCTGATTGTGTTTCTTCTATCAATTCTATGTTTAATCTCTTCTTTTGCCTGTGAATAATCTCTAGATTTATTTTGACTAAATGATTCATGAATTATCTGAGTGCTGATTATCGAATCCTTTTCTGTTTGAGTTT